GAAAGGATATGGGACAGCGTTAAAAGCATTTTCCTTAGGGAAATCTCTTTCTACCGGGAATTCAAAAAGTTTTTTTGTGCGAAAAAAAAAAAATAAGTAATAAAACGTTGGAATAATCTGAATCGACTTGACTCAAAAAATTGACTCATTTCTAAAATCAAATTAATGAATTCCATTACCTATTGAGTTAATCAATATGAAATGGAATTCGCTCCGCTCTTAGAATATGTAGAATAAGAATTCTTCTGTTTACCTTACTCAATTCAATTCAAAAAAATAAAAAATACTTTCTTTTTGTTGACAAAAGAATAAACAAAAGATACTCAATTTTCTTTTTAGTATATTTTCTCATTTCCAAGGCGGGGAGTCTTATTTTCCGCATCTCCCTATTTGTTACAATAATACAACTTTTTATTTTTTCTCTATATCCACTTTTTCTCTCTATCTATAGAAGAGCAAATAGAAAATCTTGAATCTTTAGTTACTAAAATCATTGAAACTAATTGATTCAAATTTTAAACCCTTTTGTGTAACTTTCTGACTTTTTGATTTTATCTGAATTCCTATATACACCCCCATATATCTCTCGCGATCAACCCAATCAAGAAAATCAAAAACACTTAGTGAAGAGAGTCTGGATAAATAATGTATCAATTTTGAGTGATCCAAAATAGGTTTTTTTCTTTTGGATTCATTAAGAAAATGGATTTTTTTGAGTTCTATCCTATTAATTGATAATAAAACTATCTAGTTTTAAAGAGTTCAAGTTGAGGAGAGTATAAAATACACGATAATCTTAAGAAAACTAAGGCTCTAAACTCAAATAATGAACCTTTAAATACCTATTTGAACTAATTTTTATTCATCCATTTGAATCTTTCCTAAAAAATATTGCAACCAATTGAATTCTTAAATCTAGACGATTGCTTATTCATAGGCTATTATGAGTTCAAGACAAGCCGCTATGGTGAAATTGGTAGACACGCTGCTCTTAGGAAGCAGTGCTAGAGCATCTCGGTTCGAGTCCGAGTGGCGGCATGCCATCTTCTAAAAAAACGAAATAGATCCTATAATGAATTCAATTCCTGATTTCTTGTAATTAAAGAACTCCTATTTTTTAAGATTTTTATGATATTTTCAACCTTAGAGCATATATTAACTCATATTTCTTTTTCGATCGTTTCAATTGTAATTACAATTCATTTGATAACCTTTTTAGTCGATGAAATCATAAAACTCTACGATTCATCAGAAAAGGGCATGATAATGACTTTTTTCTGTATAACAGGATTATTAGTTACTCGTTGGATTTATTCGGGACATTTTCCACTAAGTAATTTATATGAATCATTAATCTTCCTTTCATGGAGTTTCTCCCTTATTCATATAGTTCCGTATTTCAAAAAAAATAAAAATTTTTTAAGCGCAATAATCGGCCCAAGTGCTATTTTTACCCAAGGCTTTGCTACTTCAGGTCTTTTAACTGAAATACACGAATCTGAAATATTAGTACCCGCTCTTCAATCCGAGTGGTTAATAATGCACGTAAGTATGATGATATTGGGCTATGCAGCCCTTTTATGTGGATCATTATTATCAGTAGCACTTCTAGTCATTGCAGTTAGAAAAAACAGAAAGTTTTTTTTTACAAGTAATCATTTATTAAATTTAAATGGGTCATTTTTCTTTGGTGAAATCGAATACATGAATGAAAGAAGCAATGTTTTACAAAATACTTCTTTTTTTTCTCCGAAGAATTATTACAGGTCGCAATTTATTCAACAATTGGATTATTGGAGTTATCGGGTTATTAGTCTAGGATTTATCTTTTTAACCATAGGGATACTTTCTGGAGCAGTATGGGCTAACGAAGCATGGGGATCATATTGGAGTTGGGACCCAAAGGAAACTTGGGCATTTATTACTTGGATCGTATTCGCGATTTATTTACATATTCGAACCAATATAAAATGGAAGGGTCTAAATTCCGCAATTGTGGCGTCTATTGGCTTTCTTATAATTTGGATATGCTATTTTGGGGTCAATCTATTAGGAATAGGACTACATAGTTATGGTTCATTTACATTAACATCTAATTGAATTCAAAAGGATTCAAAAAAGACTCTTACGAATAGAAAAGTGTACAGTGCATATGAGATAAAAAAACTTTATGTGAACTGATGAGAACCCTGTGAATCAAATATTGTAGTGATTCACAGGGTTCGCGCCGATTCAAATTCATTTTTTTACTTAACTTAAGAGAAGAAGAAAAAGCCTTCTTTTTTTCATTGTACAACGAACGATTAAAAAAAAATCATAGGATTTTTTCTTTTTTTTTTTTTTTTTATTCATCAAAACTATCTATAAAAAGAATTAGATAGAATAACTTCGACCTTGTCAACTGATAGTGAAAGAACAAAATCGGGGTACATACCAATACCTAGTATGGGTAAAAAGATAGAGATTGAAAGAAATAACTCTCGCGGTCCAGAATCAAAAA